TGATATTTCCGAACGTATAAACCTAATTTTGAGAAATTTTATGTGGACAAACACAGAACTCAAAATTTCGGATTATAAAGAGAAAACCACAGAAGAAAGTGAGAAAAAAAAGGAAGAGGATAAAAAAGAGGAAGCCAAAAGAAAGGAGAAAGTACGTATAGAAATAGCGGAAGCCTGGGATAGTATTTTACTTGCTCAAGTACTAAGAGGTTTTTTGTTAGTAACCCAATCGATTCTTAGAAAATATATTATATTGCCTTCATTGATAATAGTTAAAAATACCGCCCGTATGCTATTGTTTCAATTTCCCGAATGGTCCGAGGATTTTAAAGATTGGAATCGAGAAATGTATGTTAAATGCACCTATAATGGCGTTCAATTATCAGAAAAAGAATTTCCAAAAAACTGGTTAACAGACGGTATTCAGATTAAGATCCTATTTCCTTTTCGTCTGAAACCTTGGCACACATCTAACCCACGAGCCCCTTATAATGATCCAATGAAAAAGAAAGATTCAAAAAATGATTTTTGTTTTTTAACAATTTTTGGAATGGAAGCTGAATTCCCTTTTGATTCTCCCAGAAAACAACTTTCATTTTTTGAACCCATTTTTAAAGAACTCAAAAGAAAAATTAGAAAATTGAAAAAGAAATGCTTTCTAATTCTAAGAATTTTAAAAGAAAAAACAAAATTGTTTGTAAATGTTTTAAAAGAAACAAAAAAATGGGTCATTAAAAGGATTCTTTTTTTAAAAGAAATAAAAAAAGAACTCTCACAAATAAATCCAATTCTATTATTTGGATTGAGAAAAAGAAAAGTATATGAATTGAGTAAAACTAAAAAAGATTCTATAACCAGTAATCTGATGATTGATGAATTGTCCATTGAAACTATACCATCATCCATTGAAACTATACCTCGGAATTGGACAAATTATTCATTGACAGAAAAAAAAATGCAGGATCTAACTGATAGAACAAGCACAATCATAAACCAAATAGAAAAAATTACAAATAAAAAAAAGGGCGGATTTCGAATTCCGGATCGAAATATTCGTTCTAACAAAATAAGTGATGATGATAAAGGGTTGGAATCACAAAAAAAGATTTTGCAGATATTAAAAAGAAAAAATGCTCGACTAATACGCAAATTACATTATTTTATGAAATTTTTCATTGAAAGGGTATACATAGATATCTTTCTGTGGATCATTAATATTCCTAGGATCAATACACAACCATTTCTTGAATCAATAAAAAAAATTATTACTAAATACATTACCAATAATGAAACAAATCAAGAAAAAATGGATAAAACAAATCAAAGTTTAATTCACTTTATTTCGACTATAAAAAAGGCACTTTATAATACTAATATTAGTAATAAGAATTCAAATACTTTTTGTGACTTATCCCACTTTTCACAAGCCTATGTATTTTACAAACTCTCCCAAACCCAATTTATTAATTTTGATTTTTATAAGTTAAAATCTGTCTTTAAATATAATGGAGCAGCCCCTTTTATTAAGACTGAAATAAAGGATTATTTTGTTGGAACACAAGAACTTTTTCATTCTCAATTAAGACATAAGAATCGTCAGAATTCTGGAATAAATCAATGGACAAATTGGTTAAGGAATCATTATCAATATGATATATCTCAGATTAGATGGTCTAGACTAGTACCACAAAAATGGCGAAATCAATTCAATCAACACTGTATGAATCAAAATAAGGATTTATGCAACTCATCTAAAAAAACAAAATTTATTCACTACGAAAAACAAAATAATTTTGAAACGGCTTCATTACTAAATGAAAAAGATAATTTTAAAAAACAATATAGATATGATCGGTTAGCATATAAATCTATTAATTCTGAAGATACGAAGTACTCTTCAATTTATGAATCGTCATTACACGTAAAAAATAACCAAGAAGTTTTTTCGAATTCCAACACAAATAAACGAAAATCTTTTTATATGATGGAAGGTATTCCTATTATCCCTAGCAATAAGGATCTAGTACAAGATGATATTAGAGATATGGAGAAAAATCTGGATAGAAAATATTTTGATTGGAGAATTGTCGATTTTTGTCTTAGAACGAAAATCGATATCGAGGCTTGGATCAATATTGATACTGATCCAAACAGTAATAAAAAATCTACTAAGGCTAAGCTTAATAATTATCAAATAATTGATAAAATCAAAAAGAAAAATCTTTTTTATCTCACAATTCATCAAGATCAAGAAATCAACTTATCCAATCAAAAAAGTTTTTTTGATTGGATGGGAATGAATGAAGAAATGCTAAATCGTCCCATATCAAATCTTGAACGTTGGTTCTTCCCAGAATTTTTAATATTTTATAATTTGTATAAAACAAAACCGTGGGTTATACCAATAAAATTACTTCTTTTAGATTCTAATATAAATGAAAACGCTACTGATATTGAAAACAAAAGCATCGCTGGAAATAAAAAAAAAGATCCTTTTATATCAATATCCTCCAATGAAAAAAAATCTCTTGAATTAAAAAAACGAAATAAAGGGCAAAAAGAATCCGCGGACCAAGCAAACCTTGAATCTGCTCTTTCAAACCAAGAAAAAGATGTTGAAGAAGATTATACGGGCTCGGACATGAAAAAACATAAAAATAAAAAGCAATACAAGAACAATACAAAAGCGGAGTTTGATTTCTTACTAAAAAGGTATTTTCTTTTTCAATTGCGATGGGATGATATTTTAAATAAAAAAATAATTAATAACATCAAAGTATATTGTCTCCTGCTTAGACTGATAAATCCACGAGAAATAACTATATCCTCTATTCAAAGGGGAGAAATGAGTCTTGATATTCTGATGATTCAGAAAAATTTAACTCTTACAGAATTGATCAAAAGAGGAATTTTGATTATTGAACCAATTCGTCTATCTATAAAAAATGATGGGCAATTTATTATGTCTCAAACCATTGGTATTTCGTTGGTTCATCAAAGTAAACACAAAATGAATCAAAAATACCGAGAAAAAACTCATGTTGATAAGAATTCTGATGAAGTCATTACCAAATATAAAAAGATGACTGGAAATAGGGATAAAAATCATTATGATTTGTTTGTTCCTGAAAATCTTTTATCACCTAGACTTCGGAGAGAATTTCGAATTCTAATTTGTTTCAATTCTAGGAATAGAAATGATATGCATAAAAATTCAGCATTGGGGAATGGGAATAAGGTAAACAGTCAGGTTTTGGATAAAAGCAAAGGATATCAAAAGAAACTTATTAAATTAAAGTTATTTCTGTGGCCCAATTATCGATTAGAAGATTTGGCTTGTATGAATCGGTATTGGTTTGATAGCAATAACGGCAGTCGTTTCGGTATGGTAAGGATACATATGTATCCGCGATTGAAAATTCATTACTAGTATATTTTTGCTACCTTTCCCATATCGTAGCGGGTCTATGACGACAAAGAGGTGCACACATTCATTGTCTTACATTCCATTCTGATACATGATACTAATTCAATGACATATCAATTCGATCTCGAAATGAATCAATAAAATCTTCTGATTTTAGGACTCAGTTTTTATCTTTTTGGAGTACGGAAAACAACCATGCTTTTGTATACCTTTTCAAATCGAATTTTTAAATTAAAATCGGATTGATTTAATTTGATTTAATAAAATTCGAAATTAGAACAAAATTAAGATTATTGTCTATACCAAACTAAAACAAGTGACATTATTATTACTGATCAATAAAGATATCTATCAATAAAAATATCTTAAAAAAAGAAGGGGGTTTCATTTTATGGTAAAAAATTCATTCATCTCAGTTATTTCACAAGAAGAAAAAGAAGAAAACAGGGGTTCTGTTGAATTTCAAATATTTAGTTTCACCAATAGGATACGAAGACTTACTTCACATTTACAATTACACAAAAAAGACTATTTATCTCAGAGAGGTCTACGTAAAATTCTGGGAAAACGCCAACGACTGCTATCTTATTTGTCAAAGAAAAATAGAATAGGTTATAAAGAATTAATTAATCGGTTGGATATTCGGGAATCAAAAACTCGTTAATTTGAAGAAGCATTTTGAATTATTTGATTTATTAGATCTTGAATTTGAATGAACTTTTTTTGTTTTCAACAATTCATGAAAGAATGAATTAAGGAAAAACCTATGAATATACCAGCTCCAAGAAAAGACCTCATGGTAGTCAATATGGGTCCCCACCATCCATCAATGCATGGTGTTCTTCGACTTATCATTACTCTAGATGGTGAAGATGTTATTGACTGTGAACCAATATTGGGTTATTTACACCGAGGGATGGAAAAAATTGCGGAAAACCGAACAATTATACAATATTTGCCTTATGTAACACGTTGGGATTATTTAGCTACTATGTTCACAGAAGCAATAACGGTAAATGGACCGGAACAGCTGGGAAATATTCAAGTACCTAAAAGAGCCAGCTATATCAGAATAATTATGTTGGAGTTGAGTCGTATAGCTTCTCATCTGTTATGGCTCGGTCCTTTTATGGCGGATATTGGTGCACAGACTCCCTTTTTCTATATTTTCAGAGAAAGAGAATTAGTATATGATCTATTCGAAGCTGCCACCGGTATGAGAATGATGCATAATTATTTTCGGATCGGAGGGGTAGCGGCTGATCTCCCTCATGGCTGGATAGATAAATGTTTGGATTTCTGCGATTATTTTTTAATAAGGGTTGCTGAATATCAACAACTTATTACACGCAATCCTATTTTTTTAGAACGAGTCGAGGGGGTAGGCATTATTGGTCGAGAGGAAGTAATAAATTGGGGTTTATCGGGACCAATGCTGCGAGCGTCCGGAATACAATGGGATCTTCGTAAAGTTGATCAGTATGAGTGTTATGACGAATTTGATTGGGAAGTACAGTGGCAAAAAGAAGGGGATTCGTTGGCTCGGTATCTAGTCCGAATTGGTGAAATGATG